ATGGAATAAAAGAAGAAATGTCCCGGCCAGTACTTAAGCAGATCAGGCCGGGAAAATAAACCTTTCGTATAAAATCAAAGAACTAAGATATTCTTTCTATTGAGGAGATCCGTTTTGAGTCATTATCTATATTGAATTCCTGATCAATTGCTTTTTTCTATTTTTTTCTTATTTTTCTTATATTTCTTATACATATTTTTACATATTTTATTATATATAATATATTTATACTATAATAAATATATATCTCTTAGTATAAATATATACCTTTACTTTTATTTTATTTTATTTAAATTATTTTATCTAAATATTAAATACTTTGTTTAAGTTTAAATTTTAATAGCTATTTAAAAAATTTCTATTATTTATTAGAATGTTTTAGAATATTTCGAATTTCTATTTTAATAATATAATAAAATAAATAATAATAATTTGGAAAAGTTAAATAAGATTAAATAAAAAAAAATAAAATGAAAAAAGAAAATAAAGAGAAGAAGGTGGATTTTTATCAATCTTTATTTCACGTGTTACATCACATAACAAATTTTCAATTTGGAATTAGGAGAGATGGCTGAGTGGACTAAAGCGGCGGATTGCTAATCCGTTGTACGAATTATTTGTACCGAGGGTTCGAATCCCTCTCTTTCCGCTTTCTCTGATCACTTGGTATTTTCGAATTCGAAAATATTCTCATCCCTTGATTTTATCATAGTTAAATGTATGAAACAAATAAGATTATTAAGAATTAATTTAGAAAAAAGCAAAAAAAACTAGAAATTTTTTATTCCTCACGTCCAGGATTGCGTCCTGGATCATTAGATAAGAATCCAAAGATAAAAAGGGAAACAAAGAATATCACTACTGTGTAAACAAAGAGTTTGAGAGTAAGCATTACACAATCTCCAAGATCATTTTTTTTTTGAAAAAGGGGAATAGATTGCCTATTTTTTACCACATATACCATTTTTTTTTGTTTTGACACCCCAAAAAATGAAAAATAAGACGAATTTATTTGTAATAAGATTTTGATTCATTCGTTACCCGAAATTTCTTGTCATATCAATAATTAGGTATTGTGGAGTACCTAATAGTCCATACTCACCGGAAGGTGAGAACGGGGAAAAGGCTGATCCAAATTCATCGCTGCGGTTATTCATTCAATATACAAGAATTTCTATTTTTGAATCGAGGGTTCGTAATGTAAGACTTATCTGATCTTATCAATTTTTAGAATTTTTTTATCGAATACATCATCAATTTAGCAGAGTATTAAAGATTTCATCGAAAACTTACAGTGGCTTGCCAAACAAAGGCTAAGAGAAAAAAGAGTACAGGTATGACAGGCATAACATCTATGATTGGATTGAAAATGGCATAAGCTTCGGGCAATTTGGCGAAGAAAAAACTACTCGAATAAAGGACAGAATTAAGACAGATACCGATTAAACTAAAGATATTAAGCATAACAAGCATTTCGTTCTTGTGGATTAGATAATTTTGAGTTATTTTTATAAGGGAAAAATGAAAAAGGCAGATCAAGAAATCCTTCTTTTTCTTCGGTTCGGACTTTCCCAAATAAAAAATCCCTCCCCCCATTATCATTCTAAAATGAGAATATAAGGAATTCAACTTTCATACAATATCTTAATTGAATTCTATGTAATGATCAATGAATTTTTTTGATTCTATATCTACATGTCTTGAATCCTAGCAACAAAATATCCCATATGTTTTTGTGTATTTGGGTTGGGATTGACGAATAACCAATACCAATATTAGTGTTGATTAATTTCGAATAGAAATCAAAATGGGGCGTGGCCAAGCGGTAAGGCAGCGGGTTTTGGTCCCGTTATTCGGAGGTTCGAATCCTTCCGTCCCAGATCGTTTTTCATGAAACGAAAGATGGGATCACACTGCATTCCACATGAAACAATAATTTGTTAAAGGGAAAAATCTTTTCTTATTAATTTTCAGAATGGTTCTAAGAATCATATCTGAGAATTCGTTTGGTTTCTCACAAACGGAATCAAGTGTCAAATGTGGGTAAAATTGAATATCTTTATTTTCATTCAATTCATATGATAGAATATGGGGTTAAATTAAATAAATTTGATCCTTGCTGACCCTTATCCGGATAAATACTTATTTATCCATAGATAGAAATATTATATACCGGTTGAACCAATGACTATTCATGATTTTATATTGAATCAATTCCATACCGCTTTGAAATTTCAATTAGAGGAATGTTATGGTAAAACTTCGTTTGAAACGATGTGGTAGAAAGCAACGTGCGACTTGAAGGACATGGTTGGCTGTGGATTTTTACATCCGCCATCTTCTATAGTAATGAAGATGCTCTTGGCTCGACATAGTTTGTTCTGTTCTGCCCGGAACCTAATTTGTGTTGGGTTATAAGTAAATAGTACATGATGAAGCTCGAGAAGAAAGGATTGATTCATTTTTCAAGGGAAAGAATCTAGGGTTAGTGAAAATCAATAAGTTAGACCAACTCTGTAAGTATATCCTCACTATATATAAATTATAAATCGAAAGGTTCAAATTCAGAACAAGTTTGAAAAGTCAAATTTTCCGAAATTGGTAAAACTATTTCGATGAAAAGTGTATCACAAGGGAATCAATCATTCGTATTCTATTTATATAGAAAGAAATAACAAAAAAAGGTATGTTGCTGCCATTTTGAAAGGAATAAGGATCCCCGAGGTAATGTCTAAACCCAATGATTTCACAAAGCAAGGATAAAGGATTCCGAAACAAGGAAACACTATTTTCAATTGTCTCAACAATTGGATCAGACTGAGGAATAAAAATAGATTCGAAATGAGACAAACAAAAGAGTTTAGAGACGGCTCAATAAATGTCTAAGGATTCTCTTGTCAGAATTACCCAACTTGAGTTATGAGTATGAATGAGATTTCTTCCTTTTTCTGTAAGGAAGAAGAAAAAAGTACTCAATTCAAATTATAGTAAAATTCATGATTTTATGGATCCACTTGCTATTATATACAGAAATTGGAATCATTTTTCTCGAGCCGTATGAGGAAAAAACCTCCTATACGTTTCTAGGGGGGGCATTGTTTATTTACATCTATCCCAATGAGCCATCTATCGAATCGTTGCAATTGATGTTCGATTCCGAAGAGAAGGAAGAGATCTTCGAAAAGTAGGTTTTTACAATCCGATAAAGAATCAAACTTATTTAAATGTTCCTGCTATTCTTTATTTCCTTGAAAAAGGTGCTCAACCTACAGGAACTGTTTATGATATTTTAAAGAAGGCAGAATTCTTTAAAGAAAGAACTTTGAGTTAATTAAAGGAAAAAACAAAATTATTAAATAAATAAAATAAAGTAGGGAAGGGTAACTAGTATCTATCCTTGTGTAATTATTTCTATTTACACACCATTTTCCTTTTTCTTGCTTTATTCATATTTTGGTGGGGGAATTTAATTTAACAACAAACAAGGGGTTAAGCTTGCTTATCGTACTTTTATTGATTGAATAAACCGGGGATTTTTTATTTACCTTTTCCTTAATTTTTTCCATTCCAATTTCTTATTTATGTTGTGCCAATCCAACACAAGTCTTTATTTTATTTACTTGATTTACTTTCTCAACATTGCTTTTATATTGACAATGGTGTATCGAACAAATATAATTCGATCATAGATAAATAGGGCTGTTTATCCCCACCCCATATTGATTTTTTTGTTTCCTTCACTCAAATGATGGGTTTGCCTTGCTGCATTTACTCTCATACAAGATGTATTTTCTTAGGGAAAATAAAAAAAGAATTTGATAAAAAATGGGTGGTCTGCCATAATTTTTACATTTCGATTAGGAATATTTTTAATCTGATCTGCTAACTTTGGTATTTTGTGTTTCTAATTGATCAGAAAATCTTTCTTTTCGATGTGTTGCTAGTTCAATGTTTTGATAGGGTCGTGCAGTGCAATTCAATTGATTTTTATATTTTGATCGTATCTACATATCCTATTTATCCGGGTTGCTAACTCAACGGTAGAGTACTCGGCTTTTAAGTGCGACTATGATCTTTTACACATTTGGATGAAGCAACAAATTCGTCCAGACTATTGGTATAGTCTATAAGACCACGACTGATCCTCAAGGGTAATGAATGGAAAAAACAGCATGTCGTAATAAAATCGAAAATCTAATAAAATCAATTTATTATTTTATTAGATTTTCAATTTTATTAATTTATTTAATTTGAAATGAAAGTCAAAGTTAAAGTAGAACTTTGAGTTTATCCTTACCGGATCATTACAGTTCCAAAAGATTGTTTTGATTTTTGGAAGGGGACAAAATAAATTCACATTTACAGTTGGGTCTAGTGAATAAATGGATAGAGCTCTATGGCTCCAATTCTGGTAAAAAAAAAAGCAACGAGCTTATGTTCTTAATTGGAATGATTACCCGATCTAATTAGACGTTAAAAATGAATTAGTGCCTAATGCGGGAAAGAGTGGGTTCTCCTGTGAGTGAACCATTGATTTTTTCTTTTTTTTTTTTCAGAATCCTAATTATTCTTTATTATGGATTGTAGACGGATGTGTAGAAGAAACAGTATATTGATAAAGAGAATTTATTCCAAAGTCAAAAGAGCGATTGGGTTGCAAAAATAAAGGATTTTTTCTCCTGTTGTAATTATAACGAACATAAACCAATTGGATAGAAAAGGAAGGTAAAAAGATCTGTTGATTGGACTCCCTCTTTCTTTTCCGGGGTATATATTTTTTTCTTACTATACTATATACATAATACAATACATAATACCCTGTTCTGACCATATTGCACTATGTATATATCATTTGATAAACCAAGGAAAAACCTCCTGCCTCTGGCTCAAGTAGAAATGTAAATGGAAGAATTACAAGGATATTTAGAAAAAGATAGATCTCGGCAACAACACTTCCTATATCCGTTTCTTTTTCAGGAGTATATTTATGCGTTTGCTCA